GAATAGCTGTCCCGAATTCAAGTTGAGTATGTTTCGCTTCTTCCTCGGAGAAAGACGATCAAACAATTCCCAATCATGGTCCTTGCGGATCATATCATCCGTATAGGATAAAAAAAGAAACTCCAGATATTTGCTATCTTTCTCTTTGAATGAGATCTCAATTCCAACTACGGTTTTATTAGATACCTTACAACTAGAATCCCTCTTTTTTCCGATCCGGTTCCTCCACCACCGCGAACCCCGGTTAGATTCAGGCATGATACACTTTTTATTTATTGGGAGAACCCAAGTACTCTCTTGCGAATCCATGAAACAACTCTCAGAAATATTTTTCCCTTTTGGAAGATACAGGGGCGAAACAATCAACCTATTGATATTGCAAGACCAAAAAGATTCTTCCAATGTCTCATTTCTGGGTCCAATGGAATTCATAGGTATAGGAAGAAGCCCCATCAAATAGAGATTTTTTCTTTCGACAATCTTTCGATTGTTAATACGAGATATAAGGACCGCTACTACAAGCAGTATTATACCTTTGATCGTGAAATATCGATTGCTTCTTGAACCCTGTGAATCACGTGAAAGTAGGATACTCCAAATTCGGGGGTCAAAGAGTTTCATAAAACGTTCTTGGTGGAAAAGAATGTGAGTGAAAGATCCCACTGAATCGAATTTGGTCCATGAATCTAAGAAATAGTGAGAATTCTTGATCTCTCTCAATATCTCTCTCAATTCGAAGATCCAGGATTTGAATTGATGTCCTCTCATTGATTCCTCCTAAAGATTTCATTTCAATTGAAATTTGGTTATTTACGATGTACGATGATCCCTGTTAAGCATCCATGGCTGAATGGTTAAAGCGCCCAACTCATAATTGGCAAATTCGTAGGTTCAATTCCTGCTGGATGCACGCCAATGGGAACGTTCAATAAGTCTATTAGAATTGGCTCTGTATCAATGGAATCTCATCATCCATACATACCGAATTGGTATGGTATATTCATACCATAACATATGAACAGTAAGAACTAGAATTCTTATTGATACTGGAACTCATAGGGAAGAAAATGGATTTATGGATGGAATCAAATATGCAGTATTTACAGAAAAAAGTATTCGGTTATTGGGGAACAATCAATATACTTCTAATGTCGAATCAGGATCAACTAGGACAGAAATAAAGCATTGGGTCGAACTCTTCTTTGGCGTCAAGGTAATAGCTATAAATAGTCATCGAGTCCCGGGAAAGGGTAGAAGAATGGGACCTATTATGGGACATACAATGCATTACAAACGTATGATCATTACGCTTCAACCAGGTTATTCTATTCCACCTCTTATAGAGAAAAGAACTTAAAGCAAAATACTTAATAACACGGCGATACATTTATACAAAACTTCTACCCCGAGCACACGCAATGGAGCCATAGACAGTCAAGTAAAATCCAATCCACGAAATAATTTGATCCATGGACAGCGTCGTTGTAGTAAAGGTCGTAATGCCAGAGGAATCATTACCGCAGGGCATAGAGGGGGAGGTCATAAGCGTCTATACCGTAAAATAGATTTTCGACGGAATGATAAAGACATATCTGGTAGAATCGTAACCATAGAATACGACCCTAATCGAAATGCACACATTTGTCTCATACACTATGGGGATGGTGAGAAGAGATATATTTTACATCCCAGAGGGGCTATAATTGGAGATACCATTGTTTCTGGTACAGAAGTTCCTATATCAATGGGAAATGCCCTACCTTTGAGTGCGGTTTGAACTATTGATTTACGTAATTGGAAGTAACCAATTAGGTTTACGACGAAACCTAGAAATCGATCACTGATCCAATTTGAGTACCTCTACGGGAGAAACCTCAGCAGAAAACTGTTGAGTAACGGCAGCAAGTGATTGAGTTCAGTAGTTCCTCATAGAAAATTATTGACTCTAGAGATATGGTAATATGGAGAAGACAAAAAAAAATTGTTTGAAGCACGCACAGAACCGGAGAGCGCCCCTTGTTTCAAAGAGAGGAGGCCGGGTTATTCACATTTAATTTGATGGTCAGAGGCGAATTAAAAGCTAAGCAGTGGTAATTATAAAGATCCCCCGGGGAAAAATAGAGATGTCTCCTACGTTACCCGTAATATGTGGAATGGAAGTATTGACGTAATTTCATAGAGTCATTCGGTCTGAATGCTACATGAAGAACATAAGCCAGATGACGGAACGGGGAGACCTAGGATGTAGAAGATCATAACATGAGTGATTCGGCAGATTTGGATTCCTATATATCCACTCATGTGATACTTCATCATACGATTCATATAAGATCCATCTGTCTAGATATCATCATATACATCTAGAAAGCCGTATGCTTTGGAAGAAGCTTGTACAGTTTGGGAAGGGGTTTTTATTGATAAAAAAGAAGAATCTACTTCAACCGATATGCCCTTAGGCACGGCCATACATAACATAGAAATCACACTTGGAAAGGGTGGACAATTAGCTAGAGCGGCAGGTGCTGTAGCGAAACTGATTGCAAAAGAGGGTAAATCGGCCACATTAAGATTACCATCTGGGGAGGTCCGTTTGATATCCAAAAACTGCTTAGCAACAGTCGGACAAGTGGGTAATGTTGGGGTGAACCAAAAAAGTTTGGGTAGAGCCGGATCTAAGCGTTGGCTAGGTAAGCGTCCTGTAGTAAGAGGAGTAGTTATGAACCCTGTAGACCATCCCCATGGGGGCGGTGAAGGGAGAGCTCCGATTGGTAGAAAAAAACCCACAACTCCTTGGGGTTATCCTGCGCTTGGAAGAAGAAGTAGGAAAAGGAAAAAATATAGTGATAGTTTTATTCTTCGTCGCCGTAAATAAATAAGAATATAGAAAACTGAATTTTTAGAATTTGAAATAATGTGATGGGCGAACGACGGGAATTGAACCCGCGCGTGGTGGATTCACAATCCACTGCCTTGATCCACTTGGCTACATCCGCCCCTTATCTAGCTAAAGGATTTTAGCTTTTTTCTTTTTCCATTCATCATTATTGTATTTATTCTTACCTTCATACTTAGATCGATATATTGGGCATAGAATGCCAATTTTAAAAATGTAATGTAATAAAGGAGTAATCCCCTGTGACACGTTCAATAAAAAAAAATCCTTTTGTAGCTAATCATTTATCGGCAAAAATTGAAAAACTAAACATAAGGGAGGAGAAAGAAATAATAGTAACTTGGTCTAGGGCATCTACCATTATACCCACAATGATTGGCCATACAATTGCTATTCATAATGGAAAGGGGCATTTACCTATTTATATAACAGATCGTATGGTGGGTCATAAATTGGGAGAATTCGTGCCTACTCTAACTTTCGCAAGACATGCAAAAACCGATAATAAATCTCGTCGTTAATTTTTTCATTTTTTTTATATATAATTAAAATGAGGCAGTTTTTATTCATTTAGTGGGGATAACCTTATGATAAATAGAAAGAACTCGCGTTGGAGTACAGAAATTAAAGCTTTAGCTCAACATAAACATATATGTATGTCGGTTTTCAAAGCACGAAGAGTAATTGATCAGATTCGTGGACGCTCCTATGAAGAAGCACTTATGATACTAGAACTTATGCCTTATCGAGCATCTTATCCCATTTTGAAATTAGTTTTTTCCGCGGCAGCAAATGCTAGTAATAACATGGGCTTAAACAAAGCTTATTTATTTATTAGTAAAGCTGAAGTTAACGCAGGTACTATTGTGAAAAAATTAAGACCCCGGGCTCGAGGACGTAGTTATCCGATAAAAAGACCCACTTGTCATATAACAATTATATTGAGGGATAAAACTAAATTATTTAAAGATGAATCTTAACTTTCGATTCATCTTTCGAAAAATATATATGGAAAGATAATCTAATAGAAAAATATGGGACAAAAAATAAATCCACTTGGTTTCAGACTTGGTACAACCCAAAGTCATCATTCCTTTTGGTTCGCACAACCACAAAATTATTCCGCGGGTATACAGGAAGATGAAAAAATACGGAATTGTATCAAGGATTATGTACAAAAAAATAAGAGAACGTCCTCAGGTTTCGAAGGAATAGCACGTATACAAATAAAAAAAAGAATCGATTTGATCCAAGTCATAATCCATATTGGATTCTCTAATTTATTAATAGAGGGCCGAACACGAGGAATCGAAGAATTACAGATGAATGTACAAAAGGAGTTTCATTCTGTGAACCGTAGACTCAACATTGCTATAACAAGAGTTGAAAAACCTTATGGACAACCCAATATTCTTGCGGAATATATAGCTTTACAATTAAAAAATAGAGTTTCATTTCGAAAAGCAATGAAAAAAGCTATTGAATTAACTGAACAAACGGATACAAAAGGAATTCAAGTACAAATTGCCGGGCGTATCGACGGAAAAGAAATTGCGCGCGTCGAATGGATCAGAGAGGGTAGGGTTCCTCTACAAACAATTCGTGCTAAAATTGATCATTGTTCCTATACAACTCGAACTATCTATGGAGTATTAGGCATAAAAATTTGGATATTTGTAGATGAGAAATAATGGACCTTTATTTGTCTTGCCGTTCTGTCCAGTGATAGAACAAAAAAAAAAGAAAAAAATGACAAATTTTATTTTTTATTCCATTAAATCAAACAAAACTGAGCAATTCAAATTCTATAAGGTTGAATAAAAATTAGATTGATCATTTAAGAGAATTGCTATGCTTAGTGTGTGACTCGTTAGTTTTTTTGTTAGTTTATAGTATAGTTGGAATTCAAAAAATTTGACCGACCCTCACTATGAGCTTACTAACTATATAAACTAATAACCAACTTATGGCTTCGTTTCATATTGTCGAGATTCCAAGAAACAGTCACTATATGATTAGATCAATCATATAGTTGTAGCAACTGAAATTTTTTCATAAAAATTTTAAATCTTATTATAAGTTGCGAAACAAAAATAAAGGGATGTGGATAAATGGAAGGATGATAGAAAGAAAGAACACAAAGTATCAATGATATATGATTCCAATATGTATGGTTTATGAATTATCTCACAAAAGGCAATGTGATAAAGCATCAATACTGATATAATATCAATAATTAAAGATAACGAGCCTCGGGTTAATATAAACTAAGAAAATTAACTCAGGAACGAATTTTGTTGGGGTTCCATTGCGGAGTTCGGGCCTAACCATTAACGAAGAGGCTATGGGAACGACAGAACCCATGATTGCATAGGATTTCATGAAAACAAACGAATCCTAATGATTCATTGGGTGGGATGGCGGAACGAACCAAGAACAAATTGATTTATTCTAAAAGTAACAAGGTCTTGACCCTACGAATGTAGCACGAAAGAGTCAATATTCGCCCGCGAAACCCTTAGTTTTTAGTTATTGATCTACATTTTGTTTTAGCACGATTCGATACAAAATAAATAATGTTGATCTGGTATATAATATATAAAGCTTACTCTTAACTATATAACATAACAATACTAAACTATCCTAGAATAACAAAATCAAATAATATAACAAAATAACATAATAAATTCCATTACATTACTAAGTGTATTGTGTATCATTGTATTAATATTAAATATATGTGTATCCGTAGTAATATTAATGAATCATTTCATTCGCGAGGAGCCGGATGAAAAGAAACTCTCATGTCCGGTTCTGCAGTAGAGATGGAATTTAATTAAGAAAGAACCATCAACTATAACCCCAAAAGAACAAAATTTCGTAAACAACATAGAGGAAGAATGAAAGGAATATCTTGTCGAGGCAATCGTATTTGTTTCGGCGGATACGCTCTTCAAGCACTTGAACCCGCTTGGATCACGGCTAGACAGATGGAAGCAGGACGAAGAGCAATGACACGATATGCGCGTCGTGGCGGAAAAATATGGGTACGTATATTTCCCGACAAACCTGTTACAGTAAGACCCGCAGAAACACGTATGGGTTCGGGGAAGGGGGCCCCCGAATATTGGGTATCCGTTGTTAAACCGGGTCGAATACTTTATGAAATGGGCGGAGTATCAGAAACTGTAGCCAGAGCAGCTATTAAAATAGCTGCGTGCAAGATGCCTATACGAACTCAATTCGTTATTGAGGGATAGGGATGCAGAAATTAAAAGATAAGGTGATGATGAAAAATAGAAGTTTATTTTTTTATAGACAGACAATATTTCTTTTTATTTATTTTTTATCCTTTGCAGCAAAATAACAGATTAAAATAAAAATGATATGATTCAACCTCAGACCCTTTTGAATGTAGCGGATAATAGTGGAGCTCGAAAATTGATGTGTATTCGAGTCCTAGGAGCTGGTAACCAACGATATGCTCATATTGGTGACGTTGTTGTTGCCGTAATCAAAGAAGCAGTACCAAATATGCCTCTAGAAAGATCAGAAGTTATTAGGGCTGTAATTGTGCGTACATGTAAAGAACTCAAACGTTACAACGGCATGATAATACGATATGATGACAATGCCGCAGTTGTTATTGATCAAGAAGGAAATCCAAAAGGAACTCGAGTTTTTGGTGCGATCGCTCGGGAATTGAGACAGTTGAATTTTACTAAAATAGTTTCATTAGCTCCCGAGGTATTATAAATACTAGTAGTATATTAAATAAACTTATGATATAGCGGGGTATTTGGAATGGGTCAAGTCAATTAGTGGATTGTGTATCACGCATATACTTTTAATTAATTTAATTAATATAAATAAACATGTTGATTATATAAAAATTAGGGGGTACCAATAATTATAGTTCGCCATGGGTAAGGATACTATTGCCGATATAATAACTTCTATAAGAAATGCTGACATGGATAAAAAAAGAACGGTTCGAATAGCATCTACTAATATTACCGAAAACATTGTAAAAATACTTCTACGAGAGGGTTTTATCGAAAACGTTCGTAAACATCAGGAAAGTAACAAATGTTTCTTGGTTTTAACCCTACGACATAGACGGAATCGAAAGGGAATATATAGAACTATTTTAAAACGTATCAGCCGACCCGGTCTACGAATCTATTCCAACTATCAACAAATTCCTAAGATTTTAGGTGGAATGGGAATTGTAATTCTTTCGACTTCTCGAGGTATAATGACAGATCGAGAAGCTCGACTAGAAAAAATCGGGGGAGAAATTTTGTGTTATATATGGTGATCTTACACCCCTTCCTCCTGTTATCTTAATTTTATCTCTAACTTCCCTTTTGGAAAAAGAGAGTAAAAATAAATTATATAACCCTTTCTCCATTAGTTGATACTTCAAGAGGCTTACCTCGAATAAAAGACTAAAATTAATTCATAAAGGTTTAATTACTGAATCGCTTCCCAACGGTATGTTCCGGGTCCTTTTACTTTTAGATAATGAAGATCTAATTCTAGGTTATGTTTCAGGGAGGATACGGCACAGTTTTATATAGATACTACCATGAGATAGAGTCAAAATTAAAATAAGTGGTTATGATTCAACTAGGGGACGTAGAATTTATAGAATTCACAAATTCGAACTATTGGGTTATTTTTTAAACATTCCTTTCATAGGGATACAATTTGAAGTTAAAAAAATCAAGAAACTTATTTTTTCAAGGAGTAGATTCAGAATTAAGATAAGGAATGAGAAATATGAAAATAAGGGCTTCTGTTCGTAAAATTTGTGAAAAATGTCGACTTATCCGTAGGCGTGGACGGATTATAGTGATTTGTTCCAATCCGAGACATAAACAGAGACAAGGGTAATCTTTCTAAACTAAATAAAGAATTTTCTAAAAGAAAAAGAAGGACCCGTGTAAAAAAATCTGTTTTAACATGAAATGGATATCTCCGTATCTTTCCGTATATTTCTGACTCATATTTATGAGATGATAAAATATGACAAAACCTATACCAAGAATTGGTTCGCGTAAGAATGGGCGTATTGGTTCACGCAAGAATGGACGTAGAATACCAAAAGGTGTTATTCATGTTCAAGCAAGTTTCAACAATACCATTGTAACTGTTACAGATGTACGAGGACGAGTAGTTTCTTGGGCCTCCGCGGGTACTTCTGGATTCAAAGGCACAAAACGAGGGACACCCTATGCTGCTCAAGCGGCAGCTATAAATGCTATTCGTACGGTGGTTGATCAGGGCATGCAACGAGCAGAAGTTATGATAAAAGGCCCCGGTCTCGGAAGAGATGCAGCATTACGAGCCATCCGTAGAAGTGGTCTACTATTAAGTTTCGTGCGCGATGTAACACCTATGCCACATAATGGATGTCGACCCCCTAAAAAAAGACGTGTGTAGAAATAAGAATTAAATGGATTTCAAGAGAAATAAATGATTCAATGATCTGATTAAATAACAATATTTAGTATGGTTCGAGAGGGAGTAGGAGGGTCCACTCGAACATTACAGTGGAAGTGTGTTGAATCAAAAATAGATAGTAAGCGTCTTTATTATGGTCGTTTCATTCTGTCCCCGCTTATGAAAGGTCAAGCCGATACCATAGGTATTGCCATGCGAAGGGCTTTACTTGGAGAAATAGAAGGAACATGTATCACACGCGCAAAATCTGAGAAGGTACCACATGAATATTCTACAATAGTAGGTATTAAAGAATCAGTCCACGAAATATTAATAAATTTGAAAGAAATTGTATTGAGAAGTACTCTATATGGAGTTAGAGACGCATCTATTTGCGTCAGAGGTCCTAGACACGTAACTGCTCAAGATATCATCTCACCACCTTCTGTGGAAATAGTGGACACGACACAGCATATAGCTAACCTGACGGAACCAATTGATTTGTGTATTGAATTACAAATCAATAGGGATCGCGGATATCGTATGAAACCCACAAATAACTCTCAAGATGGAAGTTACCCTATAGATGCCATATTAATGCCTATTCGAAATGCAAATCATAGTATTCATTCTTATGGGGATGGAAATGAAAAACAAGAGATACTTTTTCTAGAAATATGGACAAACGGGAGTTTAACTCCTAAGGAAGCACTTTATGAAGCTTCTCGTAATTTGATTGATTTATTTATTCCTTTTCTACATGCGGAGGAAGAGGGCATTAATTTCACGGAAAATAAAAACAGGTTTACTCTATCCCCTTTTACCTTTCAAGATAGATTAACTAATTTAAAGAAAAACAAAAAAATAATTCCATTTAAATTTATTTTTATTGACCAGTTAGAATTGCCTTCCAGGACCTATAATTGTCTCAAAAGATCCAATATACATACATTATTGGACCTTTTGAGTAATAGTAATAGTCAAGAAGACCTTATGAGAATTGAATATTTTCGCATAGAAGATGTAAAACAGATATTGGACACCCTACCAGAAGCATTTCACAATTGATTTACTTAATAAAAAATTTTCATTTTAAATCCATTCTATAATAATAATATATCATTTATATATATTATTATTATAGAATGGATTTAGTTTTTAATCTTCAGCACGATCCATACTCAGCTCAAAATGGACTATAATCAAATTAATGTATCTAAAGTCTTGCTTCAAAGTAAATCGTCCTTAGATACATAATACTTATGTACGGTATTTCAAAGTTTAATTGATTTGAATTTGAAAAAGACCTAAAGTGAGGGATTTATCAATAGGTAATGTTGCTCCAATACCTAACCAAAGAGCTACTGCAGTACCGATAAAAAAGACTGTTGTCGCTACTGGGCGACGAAATGGATTTTGGAATTTATTAACATTCTCCAAAAAGGGTACTGTCAATAATCCTGTTGGTACTGAAACCATTAAAAGAACACCCAATAATTTATTGGGTACTGTACGGAGTATTTGAAATACGGGAAAGAAGTACCATTCAGGTAATATTTCCAAAGGAGTCGCAAATGGATCCGCCGGTTCACCAATCATTGACGGTTCTAGAACCGCTAAGCCCACGTTACACGCAATAGTACCTAGAATTACTACCGG